GCCAAGATATCAGTAGCAAGGGTTTCATACTCAGGAGTGTAATAAGTCAATCTGTAATCTTTAACACCAGCTTTGAATCCAACACTTGCTTTAGTTTCTGTTTTTGGTGACATAAGTTCCTCCCCACAACTCATGAATTAAGAATTCTCACAACAACCGGGGTCTACTCGACATGGATTAGGCGTGAATGAAACCTTTCACAGCAATCCCTGACAAAATTCTCAACTAATATCAACTAATTAGAAATTGAAATGCTTCATTAGTGGACCATAGTATTTGATTCGTCAAATGTATCATTATTGTATACTGTTTCATATGTATGGCGCAACCCAACCCCTGTTTTTCAAGTTCCTAATTGGTCTCCTTCTGCTTTTTTTCGTTTTTTTATCTATTTTATCTACTAAACAAACCAATTAATATAATAAAAAATTGACTCTTGACAGTGATATATGTTGTATATGTATATCGTATATGTGAAAAAATATACAGAATACAAAATGGAAAGAAGACTAGGCGAAAATAAAAAAATAAGGAAGATCAGCGGATGAGATATCAATAATGACTCATAAATCAAGTTCGGGTTCGAATTCCATACATTATATATATCCATATATATATAATTCTAGATGGGATTGTTTCTCTTTCTAATGATAGATAAATGAAAGACTTCCTCATGATCCTTATTTACCTACTCGTACTCGATATTTTGAATATCGATTGGGTTGGGTGAACTTGAAAATTCATTCATTGAATCAAATCAGTAAGCGATTGAATTGGATTCGATTGAATAGTACCAACAAAATCGAGCGCTAACTCCCATTTCTTATTGAATTAACCGATCAACTTGCTATCGTACATTTTTGGTTCGGTAATATTCGCAAAAACTTTAGACATAGTTCAGTTTTTTATGAGAACAAATCCTACTACTTCTGGTCTCGGAGTTTCAACACTTGTGGAAAAAAATCAGGGACGTATCGCTCAAATCATTGGTCCAGTACTGGATGTAGCTTTTTCCCCGGGGAAGATGCCTAATATTTACAACTCTTTGGTAGTTAAGGGTCGAGATACCGCAGGTCAGGAAATTAATGTGACTTGTGAGGTACAGCAATTATTAGGAAATAATCGAGTTAGAGCTGTAGCTATGAGTGCTACAGATGGGCTGACGAGAGGAATGGAAGTGATTGACACGGGAGCTCCTCTAAGTGTTCCAGTCGGTGGAGCCACTCTAGGACGAATTTTCAATGTTCTTGGAGAACCTGTTGATAATTTAGGTCCTGTAGATACTCGCACAACATCTCCTATTCATAGATCCGCACCCGCTTTTACACAATTAGATACCAAATTATCAATCTTTGAAACGGGCATTAAAGTGGTGGATCTTTTAGCGCCTTATCGGCGTGGGGGGAAAATCGGACTATTCGGGGGAGCCGGAGTGGGTAAAACAGTACTGATCATGGAATTAATCAACAACATTGCCAAAGCTCATGGGGGTGTATCCGTATTCGGCGGAGTAGGAGAACGCACTCGTGAAGGAAATGATCTTTACATGGAAATGAAAGAATCCGGGGTGATTAATGAAGAAAATATTGCAGAATCTAAAGTAGCTCTAGTATATGGACAGATGAATGAACCCCCGGGAGCTCGTATGAGAGTCGGTTTGACTGCCCTAACCATGGCGGAATATTTCCGTGATGTTAATGAACAAGACGTACTTCTATTTATTGACAATATCTTTCGCTTCGTTCAAGCGGGGTCAGAAGTATCTGCCTTATTAGGTAGAATGCCTTCCGCCGTGGGTTATCAGCCTACCCTGAGTACAGAAATGGGTTCTTTGCAAGAAAGAATTACTTCTACTAAAGAGGGATCTATAACTTCCATTCAAGCAGTTTATGTACCTGCGGACGATTTGACTGATCCTGCTCCTGCCACGACATTTGCACATTTAGATGCTACTACCGTACTATCAAGAGGATTAGCTGCCAAAGGTATCTATCCAGCAGTAGATCCTTTAGATTCAACGTCAACTATGCTCCAACCTCGGATTGTTGGCGAAGAACATTACGAAACTGCGCAAAGAGTTAAGCAAACTTTACAACGTTACAAAGAACTTCAGGACATTATAGCTATTCTTGGACTGGACGAATTATCCGAAGAGGATCGTTTAACCGTAGCAAGAGCGCGAAAAATTGAACGTTTCTTATCACAACCCTTCTTCGTAGCAGAAGTATTTACTGGTTCTCCAGGGAAATATGTTGGTCTCGCAGAAACAATTAGGGGGTTTCAACTGATCCTTTCCGGAGAATTAGATAGTTTTCCCGAGCAGGCCTTTTATTTGGTAGGTAATATCGATGAAGCTACCGCGAAGGCTATGAACTTAGAAGTAGAGAGCAAATTGAAGAAATGACCCTAAATCTTTGTGTACTGACTCCTAATAGAATTATTTGGGATTCAGAAGTGAAAGAAATCATTTTATCTACTAATAGTGGCCAAATCGGCGTATTACCAAACCACGCCCCTGTTGCCACGGCCGTAGATATTGGTATTTTAAGAATACGCCTCGACGACCAATGGTTAACGATGGCTCTGATGGGGGGGTTTGCCAGAATAGGCAATAATGAAATCACCATATTAGTCAATGATGCGGAGAAGGGTAGTGACATTGATCCGCAAGAAGCTCAGCGAACTCTTGAAATAGCTGAAGCTAACTTGAGTAAAGCAGAAGGCAAGAGACAAGTAATTGAGGCGAATTTAGCTCTCAGACGAGCTAGGGCACGAGTAGAGGCTATCAATGCTATTTCGTACTAGCTGATCTATCGTACTAGCTGATCCACATAATCCATAAGAATCAAAAGTTCTGTTTATACACCATATTGGATTCCGTACAATCAAGTAGAATCAATCTGATTGATGTAACGAACAAGAGTAGTGAGCGGGATAGGAATAAGGGAAAGATACAAAATCAATAAAAGAAAAGGGGGTAGAAAAACTTATTAGATGCCATTCATTGACTCCGGTACCTAATAAGTTCTACCTACTATTGGATTTGAACCAATGACTCCCGCCGTATGAAAGCAATACTCTAACCACTGGGTTAAGTAGGTCATTTATCATCACAAAGAGAAAGAATAGAGCGCATCGTATCGGGTATTTATTATTTATTATAGATGGAATATGGCTTCTAAGCAATATCAATCCTTGGCAGGAAACGGATTAGGGTATCGTGTTAGATCATGTAATATCTTTCTTGACAAGAAATGATCTATATGATAAGATATCTATCACAAGGGCTATAGCTCAGTTGGTAGAGCACCTCGTTTACACGTGCGCCAATGCTTTTCAGGGGAGTTCATCATGCAATCAAAGAAATTGATCTTCTCTTATTGAAATGAAAGATTGATGTCTTACTCCATTGATTCGAGAGAACAAGAGAACAATAGCCTGACAAGTATTGGGTTCGATTCAGTTCCAATTCGGATACGAAATAGAACCAACCTTTGATTTTATCATTGATAAGGTGAATACCCAGTTAATTCAATGTTAGGCCTAATGAGTTAATAGGGACCTCAAAATAACCTCCTTTCGTCCTATGAACTTTGAGGTGTATGAAGTATCATATTTTACGCTTGAAGCGGAACGACAGGGACTCTATTGAGGTTGATCTAGGCCTAAGACAGACCTACGTCAAGGTAATCCTTTGAAACACTTTGGTATTGCTCCTGGATCAGAATATAAATAAAGAATCAGAGCACATGGAGCCATCTCGTTATCTTCATATAAAGATAAAATATGGTGGACTAACTGATTGATCCATCAGTTGATGAAAGAGCCCAATGCACAAAAATGCATGTTGGGTCTTTGAAACAGTTCGAATCATTTCGATAATAATCAGTTTGATCTGTTTTACCGAGAAGGTCTACGGTTCGAGTCCGTATAGCCCTATACCTATATAATATATTATTTGATTGATGTATTGTATGCTTTTGTAGAGTAGAATTTTGTACCCATTTTATCATCTCATTAGCGCGGCCTGTGGCCGGTTGGGCCATATAAGGCCATATATTATAATATATAAATATAATATAAAGAAGGCATTCCTGCGTGTACAAGAGATCCCTAGGGATATCAAAGTTCAAAAAAGTTTATTCCATCCAATAGGCATTTTTCCAATATCGAATTACATACGACCTTTTTCTTTTCCTCTTTTACTGCCCATGATGAAAGAGTGATTGATGCGCCTTAGGTATACCTAATCGCATTCAATCAATGAAGTCAAAATAATAACATGAGGCCCTCCAACCCGGCCCAACCAGATAGTAGTAAGTGGCACGGATCTAGGACCTATTCTTGGATTTGTGGAAAAGAAAAGCCAGAGAAAAAAGAAACTCTTTCGTCAGTTTCGGTGTGAAATTGTATTCATATAACTGGACTAGCAAAGTAAGTAGTTAAGTAGTCATTTTTCTTTGTACAATACTAATTTTTTTGTATCTGAATCTACTCCAATTGCTCACCATTTGAATTCTACCAATTCATACTTTATGCAAGAAGATTAGGGTCTTTTGGGCTTGGAAGAGTTATGAATCTCTAGACCTAGATTCATCGCCTTTTTGTAAAACAACAATCAAAATTCATTATCTCTGAAACAATGAATTGATCTTAGTCTTATTTAATGAAAGAAATGTATCGACGTTTGTTCTCTCTTCTATTTCTATGGGTATAGGTTTGGTTTATAGAATTAGAACCAATCGTTTGATAACGCACGATTAGACCAGAAATCTTTTATGGGGATCACTTCACTTATACTTATGATTTTATGATTTAAACTAAACGATTCCACTATCGGGCCACGCTCCGCCATGTGGGGATGCTGCAAAAAACTCCTTTTTTTGATTGCCCTGAAATCTAACATCTTGGTCTCACTAGGGGTTACTCCATTAACAAAACAAGGATTTTGAGTCAATCCAAATCGCGTAGCACTAAGAATTGGTCCGAAATGGAGTGAC